ATTGAGTTCGCCACCATAGAACTCAACGGTTACACCTACTTGTTCAACACTATACTTGGATTCTGCCCTTCTAAAAGGAACATCAGCTCTAACAATCCCGTCACCGTCTACCAAAACGACCGGAAATGTTTCAAAAAAGGTGGGCATACGACGTACAAAAAGCTCACGCCCTTCTTTATCTCTAAAGATAGGGTGTCCTAACCATCCTACCGCTATTCCATCTCCGTTATCCATTGAGCCTGCCCTGAATAATCCCCCCTTTGCCGGATTATTGCCGATATAATCATAAAAAGCTAATTTTTCAGGAATTTTAGACCAGGCTTCTGATAAACTTTGATTTTCGGCTAGCCCGGCGCTAACTCTTCGATATATCTCTTGCTGGAAATAACCCTGATCCCATTGATAACGAGTGGGACCAAACAATTCGATGGGAGTAGTTGCTGAACCATACCACATAGTTCCAGCAACAACAAAAGCTGCAAAAAAGACAGCCGCGATACTACTGGAGAGTACGGTTTCAATATTTCCCATACGTAATCCTTTGTATAGACGTTGTGGCGGTCGAACACTAAGATGGAATAGACCCGCTAATATGCCCAGTGTGCCTGCTGCAATATGATGAGAAGCTATTCCTCCCGGAACAAAAGGATCAAAACCTTCCACGCCCCACGACGGATTTACGGGCTGTACTCTTCCCGTTAGTCCATAAGGATCGGACACCCATATTCCAGGACCGTATAGACCTGTTACATGAAATGCACCAAAACCGAAGCAAGCCACCCCGGAGAGAAATAAATGAATTCCAAAGATCTTGGGCAAATCCAAAGAGGGTTTTCCTGTACGTTCATCAGAAAATATTTCTAGATCCCAATAGACCCAATGCCAGATGGCTGCCAAAAAGCATAAGCCAGAAAACACAATATGCGCCCCAGCTACACCTTCGTAACTCCAAATCCCCGGATTCGTTACAGTTCCTCCTGTGATACTCCAACCCCCCCATGAATTGGTTATTCCTAAACGAGTCATGAAGGGTATAACGAACATACCCTGTCTCCACATTGGATCAAGAATAGGATCAGAAGGATCAAAAACTGCTAATTCATACAGAGCCATCGAGCCCGCCCAACCAGCAACCAGAGCTGTATGCATTATATGAACGGAAAGCAACCGGCCGGGATCATTTAATACAACGGTATGAACACGATACCAAGGCAAACCCATGGAAAATACCCCTTTATCGAAGAAAAATAGACACTACGTAACTTTATTGCATTGGAAAATATTATACTATGACTATTCTATAGACTTCCCCTGTTTAGGGGATTGTTTCCTAACAAGGGTTAGGTTAATATTGATTCTATATTCTATTCGTAATAATGGAATAATTCTGTTCGTAAGAACAAAGAGAAGCAGATTTATTCTATACTCGATAAGTACCAATATGCAATGGTAGATTGATACCATTTTCTATGAGTAAATGTGTCCATCCTTCATTTATCATTAGAAGGATCTATTCGTAAAAATTTTCTTTTATTTATTTTATCTTTCTTTATAAATTTTTATAAAGAAAGATAAAATAAATATGATAAAGCCGATATTATAAAGACAATAACACTGTATTGTTACGTTTCCACATCAAAGTGAAATTATAGTATTTAGTTCTTTTTTCTTTCAATCCATGCCTATTGGTGTTCCAAAAGTACCCTTCCGAAGTCCTGGAGAGGAAGATGCATCTTGGGTTGACGTATAGTGCGACTTGTCAGATATATTGGGTCATATGGGATTTCCCCATTCTCTCCCCCGATCGAGATATCCTCTGTTTCGCCCAAGAAAGAGAAATTGAATCATCAAAAAATTGGAGCGTGAAGTGCAATTAAATGCATTATTTGGGGAAATTCATAGAATTATATCAATTAGAATAATTTATGGTTGGCTTTGGCTGGACGAAAAAATGAAGTATCCAGGCTCCGTTTAGAAAAAACCCAATTGGTAATATATCTATGATTACTACGTGTATCATAAATGATTTTTTGTAAAGTCATAACAAAAAGAAATGGTGATGGAAAGATTTGTCCTATATGTGCAAATCAAAATCGGGCGGATCTTTACCCGGAGTAGAGCATAAACCTAAAAAGATGAAAGAGACCCATTCAGGAACAAGAAAATACCATCGTGATTTGGATTGAATTTCGATGAAAGAATACATCAATGAGAAGTTAATTCGATAAGTTTACTTACCCCTTTATTATTTTAATATTATCAAAGAAGAAATAAAAATTTATCTTTATTGAAAAATCGAAGAAAAATCCTTTTCATTTAAAAGTTAAAATAACCAAAAAATAAAAGAAAGAGGACTGGAATCTATACATTGATTCTTTTCTTCGAAATTTTTTTTGAACCGTATGCATCAAAAGGTGCATGTACGGTTCCTAAGGGATACAATTTTACCCCACTCAACCGACTTTATCGAGAAAGATTACTTTTTTTAGGCCAAGAGGTTAATAGCGAGATCTCAAATCAACTTATTGGTCTTATGGTATATCTCAGTATCGAAGATGAGACCAAAGATCTGTATTTATTTATAAACTCCCCAGGTGGGTGGGTAATACCCGGAATAGCCATTTATGATACTATGCAATTTGTACGACCAGAGGTCCATACAATATGCATGGGATTGGCCGCGTCAATGGGATCTTTTATTCTGGTTGGAGGAGAAATTACCAAACGTCTAGCATTCCCTCACGCTTGGCGCCAATGAAGTTTTTTTGATTTGAGAGAAAAAATAAAACTATGCCTTCACCATATGAATATTAAGTAATAATAGCATGGCACTTCGAATTCGATATGCAAAATTTTTGTATTGTTTTTTTTTCAAAAGATTTGATTATGTATCGAGAGATTAGTATGAGATAAAGGATATTTCCGACTTTCTATTATCTACCGGAAGTCCAATTCAGCGTCACAAACTTGTTTGTTTTCACACCGACGGACTCTTAACAGTATTTAGGTTATAAAAAAAAGAGTACGAAAAAAACCAAATTTTTCTTTTTTTTTTGTTGGATCAAAAAGAAACTTTGGGATTGCTGAATCAAAGACAAAAAAAAAAGAATCTATTTTAAAATAGAAAGCAACGGAGCCATCATAGTATTTTTTAACTCCTCCGAAAAAAAAGAAGGGTGGCATTTTGATCATTTACCCATCTGGGGCTGATAGATTCTATTTTTATCTTTCTTGAATGGGAAAGTTAGGGATCAATTTGATTATAGAGCCGTATGCAATGCATAAAAGATAATGCCCGTACGGTTGTTCAATTCTATCCTTTTTCCTATTAGTCTTTATCTTTCTTTTCTGTTTCTTTCATCACACCAGATAGAGAAACCTTCTATTACTATTATCAGGGTAATGATCCATCAACCTGCTAGTTCTTTTTATGAGGCACAAACGGGAGAATTTATCCTGGAAGCGGAAGAACTACTGAAACTACGCGAAACCCTCACAAGGGTTTATGTACAAAGGACGGGCAAACCTTTATGGGTTGTATCTGAAGACCTGGAAAGAGACGTTTTTATGTCAGCAACAGAAGCTCAAGCTTATGGAATTGTTGATCTTGTAGCAGTTGAATGAAAAAGATGGATTTTGTGCAAATCCGTGATTTAAGATTTTATCTCCGAGTTTACTATTAAATCAAAAAATCCGGTTAGGATCAATCTAAACCAGCCCATTATGTATATGACTCAACATGCCAACTATTAAACAACTTATTAGAAATACAAGACAGCCCATTCGAAATGTCACGAAATCTCCCGCTCTTCGGGGATGTCCTCAGCGCCGAGGAACATGTACTAGGGTGTATGTGCGACTCGTTTAAACCATGAGCTGGCACAAAAAAGCAAGAAAATCGCTTCCAGTATGAATGATCAGTACCAGTGAATAGGATAGAATGGAAGAAGGAACTCCATTCATTATCTAAAAAAAGCAAATCTATCCTTCTATTGTGTATAAAGTTTATGGTTTCCATTGGTGCAAATTCAATCACCTGAATTTAAGATGAGAAACAATTCTCCATTGGTAGCAAACGGTTATCCATTAAGCGGAAAAATCTTATTGAAATTCAAAAAAAAATAGAAAAATGAAGTTCTCGCTCGGTCAAGAACGGACTACGAGGGTCAGCTACCCGGCTAACTTTCATAATTAAATACCGTTACTGTATAGGTGGGTCTCCTTGTGAAAGACCTGCTACTGGATAATTCATGGGTAGAGCCAAAGAGTGTGATGTGAACTATACAAGTTACCAATAACATTGATCGAATATTAAATGAAGTAAAGGCTCCGGTGTATAGAGAAGACCTCACCGTTTAAGAAGTAACCATAAAAACGAGGAAACCCACTATTTCTTTAATTGATTTAATTTCTATTTCTGTTTTTTTTTACTAGATTTTTGACACCTAGCAAAAGAAAATTTCTTATTTCTTTCATATTTCGCAGTAAAATACCTAAAAAAAGAAAAAATCGTGGTCGGGAAGGTTATAGTAGCCAAAGCCATTGGAATTTGTATTTTATACATTGGAAAAATCCGTTTGGTTATTAGTTATTAATAGGCCAGGACGGGAAAAATAATAACTGAAAGAAAAAAATCAATTAGTTATTTGTCAAAATTTTATTTACTCAATGACTAGAGTTAAACGCGGATATATAGCCCGGAAACGTAGAACAAAAATCCGTTTATTTGCATCAAGTTTTCGAGGGTCTCATTCAAGACTTACTCGAACTATTACTCAACAGAAAATAAGAGCTTTGGTTTCGGCTCATCGGGATAGGGATAAGCAAAAGAGAAATTTTCGTCGTTTGTGGATCACTCGGATAAACGCAGTAATCCGAGAAAGGGGAGTATCCTATAGTTATAGTAAATTAATACATGATCTATATAAGAGGCAGTTGCTTCTTAATCGTAAAATACTGGCCCAAATAGCTATATCAAATAGGAATTGTCTTTATATGATTTCCAACGAAATCAGAGAAAAAGTAGATTGGAAAGAATACACCAAAATAATTTAAATGGGTTCCCCGGAGAATGAACTCCGGGAGGGTGGAGTTGCAGTCAAAATTACTACGAGAAATGTGCTAAAGGAGTTAAAATGAATGAACACGTTGAATAAAAAAATCTTTTTTTATGCGATTCGTTTTTTTTTTTTTTTTACGACACAATAATCTGGATTTTAAGATTTGTCAAATAAAACACCAATCCATATTTGAGTTCGGGTTGGAATTCTAATTGAAGTGAACAAAAAAAAGCCTATTTATTTCTGGTTCTAAGGCCAGTAATTCTAGTGGTCGACTCGATTCTTTCAAATTGTTTCTCATTATTGAGAAAAGGTAACAAAGATAAAATACGAGCTTGTTTTATAGCAATAGTAATTAATCGTTGTTGTTTCAAGGTCAATCTATTCACTCGTCTAGATAATATTTTTCCCTGTTCACTAATAAATCGACTAATTAAACTCATGTTTCTATAATCAATTCGATCCCCCGATTGAATCGGGGGCAAACGCCTACGAAAAGATCGCTTGGATTTAAGAAAAGGTCGCTTAGATTTTTCCATGGTTTGTTTGTTTAGTTTATTTCTTATCCCGAAAATCCTATTTCTTAATTGTCATTTTAACTCCAAATAGGATTCTTTTTATTTAAATAAAATATCTTCTATTTCTATTTCAATGTGTTCTATATAATGTCATTTTTCCCCTTTCAAGGATAAGACATATTAGGTTCAATCTATTTCTTTATTTCTCCATGAATCGTATGTTTGTAACAATAGGGACAGAATTTTCTCAATTCTAATCGATTGGGCGTATTGTGCCGATTCTTTTGAGTAATATATCTGGAAATACCCGTTGATACCTTCTTAACGCCGTTTTGTATACAACAGGTACATTCCAAAATTACCGTTACCCGCGCATCTTTCCTCTTGGCCATGAACCTCCTTTTGATTTTTGATTTACTCGACTCTTCTATTTTGATTCGAAATGAAGAAAAAGAAAGGAAGGAAAAAATAGAAGTTATTAACTTGAAATCCAACTCTAAAAGATCAAAATCAATTAAATCAAAGCAAAGCCATAGTAAATAATTAAGTAAGACAATGATAATGAGTTCGAAACTCTATTTAACCCCGAAGGGCAGTTAAAGATCTTGTATTCTTGCCCTAGACCCCGATTTCATACTCTACCCACCCCCACGTCTCTATATTTTAATTCGAATTTGAACCTGAGTCTCGCAGACGTTGAATCCACTTTTATTCTTTCTCTTTCATCCCTTATTCTAAATTCTAAAAATTAGAAAAAAAAAGGGAAAAAAGAGAAAAGGGGGAGGGGAAGATTAGTCACAAAGATTTGATTGTATTTCTAATCTTCTTCATTCCTTCCGGTGTCAATAGCTAGAATGAAAAAAAGGGGAATGTCAACGCATCAGGGAAAAAACGATTAATCTCTATCAATAGACCTGCTAAAGCCCCGAACCATAGGGTACTTAGTACTGGGGCCACGGAGAGATATGTTTTTAGATCTCGCATTGAAAAACCTCCTTTTTATTTATTGTAAAACATAAAGATAATGCATATATGATCAGATGCATATGTAGTTAAGGGCCACTTAGAGTTGTACACGGAATCCCTAATTCCAATTGAAATGTACAACGATCTATAAGATTTCCTTTTCTTATTATTATATGTTAAATATGTTAAAATACATTAAATGAGGCCAAAAAAAGACGAAATGGGAATAAAAACTGTGCTTCTCAATCCAGGGAATAGAGATGTGGAAAACAAGACAGGAATTCTCTACAATTACACTGTAGAACAATTGAAGGGATGTGGCGCAGCTTGGTAGCGCGTTTGTTTTGGGTACAAAATGTCACAGGTTCAAATCCTGTCATCCCTACCTAATTACTGCCCCCTTTTTTTCAGTAACGAGGAATCAACTGAGATCGATTTAAATTGCGTTGCGCGGAATCGTTCATTTTTATGAAACTATAAAATATATGCATAAAAAAAAAGAATCTTTTTTTTTTTTTTTACATTGTTTTCTATTCTGATAAGAAAGCGCTCTTAGTTCAGTTCGGTAGAACGTGGGTCTCCAAAACCCGATGTCGTAGGTTCAAATCCTACAGAGCGTGATTTTTTCTTCATGGATCCAATTAAATTAGACTGAAATGGATTCAGTCGCTTGCACAACAATTAGAATTTGACCTCCTGTGGATTAAAGAAAAGAGGAGGCCAATCAAAAAAAGAAATGTGAATTAATCAAAGATCCAACTGATCGCCACGCCTGTATTGTAAATATGCAGTTACGAATAATCCAGCCAAAGTAATAGGAATTAGACCTAACACGATTCCAAATAGAAAAACTTCAATCATTTCAATTTTTTGAAAAGGAGAAAAAAAAGCGGTAATACCTATACCTAAATATTAATCCGAATTGATGTGAATCTCAATGACCAAGAATTGACACA